TTCAATCGACGATCTACTGCTCCCTCTTAGTTGCAGATGCCCATGCTTTGATTCGAAAGCCCTAGCCAGTGATGAATCTCCAGTAAGACCGGAGTATTGAATTCCTACTCCCTTCAGTCCAGTTTGAACCCGTCCCAGCTACGAACACCTTCCTACTGCAAGGCGAGGCTCTGCCCTTCCCCTAGAATCTACTCCCGGTCGGAGGAGGAGCTAGTCCAACTTCTTGAGCAGCCGAGATATTGAACAACGAACATTTTCTTTTTTTTTCCTCACCTGAGGGAAGGTCGATTTGACTCGAATCCTGGACCGGATCTTTCATCCTACACCGGTTAATGAAGCGATGGGAGACGTTTTGATTTTTTCATTTTGCTAGCCCAGTCGAGGCTCGTCCATGCCCAATCCCAATGGACAAACCCTCGATCCACTCCTAGCTCTATAATCCACTCGTCTCCCCCAGTCCCTGAGAGCCCTCCTCTCCTGGGCCTAGCCCTCTTTCTCAACTCGAGTCTTAAGTTCAGCGGTTCGAACACCTGCGCTAATAAGACAAAGAAGTGGGGCCTTGAATGAATCAGTAACAAGTAACAACGGATTAGTGGAATGAGGGATCAAGAGACGGATAGGGGGGGGAATGGCCTATCAATCATTGGTGGACCTTCCCTTGAACCGGTCACGAAGCTCTCAACTGAGTTGTTTAGGTTCTGGAATTCCATCTCTAGTTGGGGGTTTCAGTTCGAAGGTTATAAAATGTGGTGCGGGTTCATCTCTCTCGACCAGTTCAGGTTCAAGGGAAGGGTGCTCGAGGGGACCCAGACTTGAAATCTCTTCTCTATGGCGGGAGGTTTATTTCGTATCAAGAGTGGGTTGGGGAGGCCAGGGAAGACGGATTGGATCGAGAGGCGATGCCTATGCCTCTTCTTTATCGATAGGATTCCCATCATTTGAAGTCTCCGGCGAAGGGCGAGGTTAGCGCCAGCTATACTCAACCTCCATCCGCCATTAGTAATCTCAATCCGCTTTTCCTATTCACTAGTACACTGCGCGCTACAACTAGCAGCCCCTTTACTAGTAAGGGAAAACGCTAGCGCGCTAGCTAGCTACTTCTAGTTAGAACCCCTACTTATGTTATGGGATATTTGAAGAAGCCTGCTGAAAAACAGAAGCGCGCTAGCGCGCAACGGCTGAAAAGCCGAACTCAGCAACTTGTTAGGAGTAGGTTTTGGCTTGCCCCTTTCTTATTCTTATTATTAGTAAGATAGGTTTGGAACCCTATACAAGGTTTTCCTATCTCTAAAGGGGCTTATGCACTCTACTCGTTACCACTAAACGGCGAAGCCAGGAGCGGAAGGAGGGACTTGAACCCTCAACCTCAGCCTTGGCAAGGCTATGCTCTACCATTAAGCTATTTCCGCCAGCTACAGTAGTGGCAAAGCACTACTGAGCAATTCACGTATCACTTGATGCGGACGACTTCTGTTTTTCCGCCGGACCACACTCTTGACCTCCGATCGAGCTAGGAGCACGAGTAGGTAGGCGGCTAGGGGGGGCGGGCTGGCTGGGCTGCCTTTTCAATCAATCTCCGGCCGCTCAGTGCCGCTATTGGTGCGAGTTGTAAGGAGTCTTGGTCTCGAGTCGAGCTGGGGCGTCATTTCATTCTCGTAACGGGAGTGAGTGTACCGCAAAACCAGACAAGTTATTCCCTCGCCTCGCAGCGGCGGCATCTGTCTTTTAAGTTAAGTCATTTCCTAAGACGGCTCCTCTTATTCTACGATAATCCAAGCAGCAGCCCCACGAGTCCGCTCGGAACCAGTCGATTCCTGAGCCATTCGTTCTCCCCTCCCGGTTGGCGTTTGTCAGCCACTAGAGCAAGTAAGAGAACCTACAGTGAATGAACTTAAAGATAAAGAACCGCATTGACCGGATTGTACACCTTTGTGTCTGGCTATGTATATGGATGTGCATAAAGAAGGGACGGGACATCTCTCTCCTTTTTATTTTATTGGGGGGGAAAGAGAGAGGGAATAAGCTGCAGCGGCACCTCACGAACTTCTTACTGGGTTCATCCTATAGGCGCGAGTGTTTGGATGCACGTGTTTTGTTCATATTCCTGCGCAATTAAGAGAAGAATTGTCCCCAAGGAAACCACTTGGGTCTTTCTTGGATATGCTTAGTCCGGGTATAGATGCTATGACGTGAAATCCAAGAGACTCAATGTATCCTTGAATATTCTCTTTAATGAGGTCGCCTCATATTTTCCTTAACCTAATTAATCAGCCCCGGGGGGGAATGGTGATGGAGATGTATTGCGGCCTTCCCTTCTCCTGTTCATCAACTCGAACCTCACATTCTTCTGCTTCTGCAGTTGATGTTACGGATCAGCCTCACTCTTCAGGCCAGCAGCCTTGCCCAGCATCTTCTGCCGATTGTCAGCCTGTTCAGCTGACCCCAGAGGATTCCAGTCACCCGGCACAGCATGTTTATTCTCGGCGGCGATTACACTTTGTTTCCCAGGGGAAGACTACTCCAGAAGATCAGCAGTCTAGCCCAGTAGCTTCCCTTCCCAGTCGCTTCCTCAGATTCTGGATCCCTCTCTCAGGGAGAAACCTCTCTTTTTTCTTATCCCGTTGAAGGATTCTTGTCTTATCTTATTTATGAATTGTTTTCCCCAAAACATCGAGCTTACCTCATGTCAGTTCAATCTTCTCATGAACCTGAATCATTTGCTGAAGCCTTCAATCATTCTTGCTGGAGAGATGCTATACAGGAAGAAATCAATGCCCAAGAAAGAAAAAAAGAATAAGACTTAGTCTCATTGTCTGCGGGGAAACAAGCCATTGGCTGCAATCAAAAAGTTGCCCTTATTTCAACTTGACGTGAAGAATGCCTTTCAACAACATAAGGGAAGGGGGATTCGCAAGAATAAGTTTCTATTCAGCCTCCTCCAACCCCAGGCTTCTCTTTCTCTTCTCCTAGGAATCCTAACTTGGTATGCAAGCTCAAGAAAGCGATTTACGTTACGGCCTCCGACAAGCAGGCACAAAGAGCTAAGAAGGGAGCCTGGTTTAAGAAATTTAGCTCCTTTCTCACTGCTTCATTTTTTTTAAGGGTTCCACTGTAGCCGTGCGGATTCTTCCATGTTTGTTCGTCGACGTCATGGTCGTTGCCTCATCCTTATACGTTGACGACAACATTCTCACCGGGAATGATTCTTCTCTTTTATTCGATTTCATCAAGGGTCGACGAAGTTGAGATTGAGGAAGAATACCAGCTTCAACTTATGTTATGTTTACCCAGGACGGTGCGGCAGGGGGACAAGGGATGGTGTCCATGATAATTGCGGACCCAGTGGCAAAAGACCCATCCACTCTCATCATCCCAGCCGATGAAGCACCACGCAATTGATCTTCTCTTCCTCAGCTGAAGTCTGTCAGTCTTCTATCTGAACCAGTCTTAGTCAAGTCTGTTGAGTCACTGTTTAATGTAACCTCTTCGGAGGATGGTCTGAAGTCTGTCCCAAATAATGATGTGTCTGTCCCGTCAGTGTCTGTTATCATTTCTGAAGTCGAGTCGGCCCTGGAGGCCAGAGAGTCTGTAATCAAGGAACTTGTGGTTTGCAATGAAATGAAATCTAGGAGATCAGCTGGAGGACTTTGTTGATGATGATGAGATGCTTAAAATCTTGAAAAAAAAAAAAGGAAAACAAATAGCAGACCTTAGCTCCCCTTCCAATGATCACTGCCTCATGCAGGTAGATGAGGAAGAAACCTAGAGTGAAACTCCTCCTGAACTCTTGGAAATGGTGGAGAGATCAGAGGAAAGGAAGGCTCAACCCGTCATGGAAGAAACCCAACCCATTACCATTAATTTAGGGACCGCAGACGAACCCCAAGAGGTTAGGATAGGAACCACTTTGACTCTCGAAGAACGAATAAGCCTGATTGACCTTTTGAAAGAATACAATACAAGGATGTCTTTGCATGGTCCTACGATGATATGCCTGGACTCAGCACAGACATAGTTTAGCATAAAATCTCTTTGTATCCTGATGCCAAGCCAGTCAAGCAGAAACTGAGGAGAATGCGGAATAAAAAGAAAAAGGTTTCATTTCAAATCAAAGAGGAAGTAGAGAAGCAGCTAAAGGCAGGATTTCTTGTAGTGACGGAATACCCCGAATGGTTAGCCAACAGAGTTCCTGTCCCGAAAAAGGACGGCAGAGTCCGCATGTGCGTTGACTTTCGCGACCTCAACAAAGCCAGTCCTAAGGATGATTTCCCTTTGCCACAGCCACACATTGACATCTTGGTTGACAATACAGCGGGGCATGAATTATTATTATTATCCTTCATGGATGGCTTCTCAAGGTACAATCAAATAAAGATGGCGCCAGAAGATATGCAGCCTAATTTTTACCTAGTTGGGAACATTTTGCTACCGTGTCATGCCTTTGGGCCTTAAAAACGCCGGGGTAACATATCAAAGGGCAGCTACAACCTTGTTGCATGACATGATACACAAGGAAGTAGAAGTATATGTTGATGACATGATAGTGAAGTCTAGGGGCAGAGATGAACACTGTGCGGCATTAAGGAGATTCTTTGACCGAATACGTCAGTACCAGTTGAGGCTTAATCCCCAAGCGCCTTTGGTGTCACATCAGGAAAACTTTAAGAGTTTTCTCGTCAGTCAAAGAGGTAAAGAGGTCGACCCTGAAAAAGTAAGGGCCTTCCAAGAAATTCCACCTCCACGAACCGAGAAAGAGATTCGGGGGTTTCTCGGTCGCGTGCAATACATTAGCCGCTTCATATCTCAATTAACCTCCACTTGCGAGCCTATACACAAGCTTCTAAAGAAAAATTATGCAGGAAAATAGGATGAAGCCTGCCAGAAAGCTTTTGACAAAATAAAGAAATACCCCTCCCACTAATTCTAGTGCTTCCAAACGCCAGGAAAGCCTTTAATTACTATACCTATCAGTCACTGAAACCACTATGGGGTCTATGTTGGCTCAATACGACGAAGACAGACGGAAGGAAAGGGCCATATACTACCTTAGTAAGAAAATGACTGACTACGAGACCTGGTATACCAATTTGGAGAAAACCTGCTTGGCTTTGGTTTGGGCAACGCGGAAATTGAGGCATTACATGCTGTCTTACTCGGTACATTTAATAGCTCGCATGGACCCCCCAAAAAAAGTATTTGTTCGAGAAACCCGCCTTAACGGGAAGGACCGCAAGATGGTTACTGCTTCTGTCTGAATTCGACATCACGTATGTAACCGTAACCCAAAAATCCATTAAGGGAAGGGCGATAGCAGAACACCTTGCTGAACACCCTATCAAGGAGGAATATGAGTTTAAGGATTGCTTTCCAGACGAGGAAATAGCTGTCACAGAAGAGGAGGGCAGGGCGTGGAAATGAAAATGAAATTGTACTTTTATGGCGCGGCCAATCAAAATGGGTACAGAGTAGGGGCATTGCTGATTGTACCTGATGAATCGCACAACCCCATTGCCATTAAGCTCAACTTTGCAGGAACTAACAATACCACAGCACAGAATATGAAGCATGTATCCATGGACTAGAGGCTCCCTTGAACCTGACTTGCTTCCGTCACTTACGGAACTGGCTGAACTTACTTCCTTATGATTCAAAGAAGGGACTTTACGCCTACTCGCTTACTGTCTTGACTTGCACTTTCACTTCCTCTTTTAGTTCACTAGCGAAAAGGAATTCAATTTGACCTACGAACTGATTCGATCCCATCGCCACAGGACTTGTTTCAGATCGTGGCCAAATTAGTCTCAGTCAGTCTCTGTTGGGCCATAGACCATCCACCTGTGAGGTTTCCTGATTCATGCCCTCCAGGATGTTGAGTCTTCTTAGCGACTGCATTAGCTTCCATCAACGCTCCAAGAATGCAATCATCGAAGCTGGTGAAGATCACGCCCATCATCATAAGGTTAAACCCTTCTTCCGTATGTGCCATGCGCCCCTGGAGGGGAAAAAGTGAAGAGTGACTTGCCTTTTCTTATAGTGCCTCTGATTTGAGACATATGCTAAGAGGAGAGGTGCGGATAGTGAGAAAGTGGGCATAGCCCGCAAAGGGCTTTTCCTGCACTTTAGAGCATGATGGCGTACACCACCACGACAAGCTTCCATCGTCAAGTCGTCAGCCCCGGATGCGTCCTGACGCCTGGTACTTCGAGCCATAAACTGATGCACCCATTCCTTTTTCAGGAATAAGTTCCAGCCCATTTCGATTTTTTTAATGATAAGGAAGCGCTTGCGCTTGATCTGGGCCTTATAAAGACATCGAGATCAAGGAGATCGTGGGATCAAAGTGGACGTTCCCGATTTCCATGGCCGATTGCATCCCGAGGACTTTCTTGATTGGGTTAGGTAGCGTGGAGAAGTTCTTTGATTGGAAAGAACTATCCGAGGTGTGCGAAGGTGAAATTCCTGAGCACGGGTCATGCCTCAATTTGGTGGGATCAAGTCCAAGCAAGGCGTGAGCGGAAAGGCAAAGGGAAGTACATGGGACAAGATGCGATCGAGGTTGCGGTAGAAATTTCTACTCTCCGATTAGACCCAAAGCTTGTTCAAAAGGGTTTACTTCGCTTTAAAGGATAGGGGGGAGAGAAGCGTACAAGAAAGCACCTACTCCTAACATAACAAGTTGCGGAGTTCTACCAATTGTTTATTCGCAATGGCTTGAACGAATCCGACGAGGAATCCCTTGCTTGATAGGGCTTGAGGTTATAAATCCAAGATGAAATCTCGATGCATCGGATGTGGAAAGTGGCCTATCAACTAGTTCTAAAGGCCGAGGAAAAGCTAAAGAGAAGGACCACAAGGAGGCACCGAAGAGGGGATCGACCTCTACCATCGGGCGAGGAAAGAGACCCCTTTTTCCCTTCACTCAATATATATGGCACGCTTTACTAATATAATAGAAAGTAAAGGCTCCATCCTACTCGTTGCCCAGAGCCTTAACTTGAGCATTGTACAAGTGCGTAAGGCTCCTTCGGGCCATGGCCACAACGAAACTATAAGATAAGGCAAGGCTTGGAAGCAAGCTACCAGCGCCTATCGGCGAGAACTAGGGTTGGCTTGGTTAGTAGTGCCCGCCCATTCTGTCTCGTTCGGGCGGAGGGGGACCGTCGAAGAAGTGCCTCGACGCGCCGCAGCCACTACTTTGATTCCTTTTATGCAATTATGAAACTCCACGGAACTTTCTCGATTCCAACGCAACTTATCCTTTTGGAGCTGACGTAACAAACTACGCGAGCCTCCCGACGAAGCCAACATAAATCCTATCCGAATAAAAAAAATAAAAGGAAGTTTCATTATGGTGGTATACCAGCCTCCTGTTTTGGAACTTCCAGTTACAATCGAAGCATATAGATCTGTAAATAGATTTGTATGTATAGCCACTTCAGTCGTGCTCGTCGTTTCTCGAAAGTATCTTTTTTCTGGGAACATGGTCAACCAGAAATTATT